AGATTTCTCAAAGATATATCCCATTTTTTTTTTTTCTCGAGTTAACCAAAAGAAAGAGGTTAATTACATGAGTTTCAAACTAAAATTTTTATTAATAATCAGTTTTATCTTTTATCCCACCTTCAGAAGAATAAAGTATAAGCATTTTCACTATCATTCGAATTTTCTGAAAGGTAACCATCTCGGTTTCATATATAAATTTATATTATGAAATATAAATTTATATAGATTATATAGAATCTTTGAAAAAGACCTTTCTTCATAAGAAGGAAAAGACTTACTATCTTTGGGATCTGATGCTACACCGCTGCTCAATACCTTAGGGGATCAACTCTATTACATAAGTGGATTCCTAACTTTTATCTCATATCATGACATAAGTAAGCAGTTCTTATTGTATCGGACCAAAACCTCGCGAATTGATCTTTACGGCGCTTCCTCTATCAATTAGATCCTTTATCCATAGAATAAAGTATCTAGGCATACCTATTTCTTCATATTTCGACTTTTATGAAGTTTATTTCTTTACTACAGCTGATAAAAATCGTTGTTTTGAACGATACATATGTAGAAAGCCTACCCTTTTTTCTTTTTAGTATTTATTAACGGATTTGTTCTTTCTTTCCTTTTTTTATTTCTATAGTGGAGATAGTCGCACGTAATGACAGATCACGGCCATATTATTAAAAGCTTGTGGTAAGAATGGGTTTCGCTCTAGTGCCCGAAAATAATATTCCAAAGCTTTCGTATGTTCTCCGTTCCTTGTGTGGATAAGGCCTATGTTATAGAGTATATAACTTCGATCATAAGGATCAATTTCTAGTCGCATAGCTTCATAATAATTCTGTAAAGCTTCCGCATAATTTCCTTCGGATTGAGCCGACATCCGTTACGGTCGTCATTCGATTCAAAGAATCTCCGTTCCAGAACCGTACATGAGATTTTCATCTCATACGGCTCCTCCTTTATGTGCATAATGATAATAATACATGGAATCAAAAAAGATTGAAATATTCTCATTATAAACTAAGTGGGGCTGGTATTTTTACAAGAAATCTCTAGCCAACCTTCTTGTAAAAGATCTTTCCTTAACATCAAGCATGTTGGTATTAGATAAAAAAGGTTAAGGTTATTCCAACAATTTCTTTGTCTTCAACGCCCTTTAATTTGCAGGAATTAGTCACTTCAACAGTCTTCGATGGTTATACGGGTATCCAAAATACGAACGAGATGGATGTTTGTTGTCCCAACCATTCTTGTTAGTCCCGATCCTGATAAGGAAAAGGGATAATTTATAACAAAGTTTTCGTGTGTTGATTCCGAGGAGTAGTGCTTCTTCCCCTATGCCCCCTATTGGTACTAGTGGAGTAGGGTTGACCTAACCCATAGGTGTAACCTTTCGCTCAATACTCTAGAATTGATAATTGAAGCATCTGAGGCTGCATTAATCGGGGATACACGACGGAAGGGGTTGTTTTATTTACAAACTTCACCTTCAACAAGCGTAGATTTATTTCAATAATTTTTTTTTCTTCCTATACCGAATAATAATAATGTTGTCTTTCTCTTAAGACTGAGAGCGGTAAAAAATATAATTATAAAATAAAAATAAATAAAAAAATAATCAAATCGCACCATCTCTGTAATAGGTGAATGCCTCTTTTTCTCCCGAAGTTGTCGGAATTATTCGTAATAAGATATTGGCTACAATTGAAAAGGTTTTATCAATAAAATTTCCATTTATCCCAGATCTAGACATAGGTGTATTAATCCATTCTATAATTTATTTTAATTTCCTTTCGTGAGAAAATGATCCCACAAACAAAGGACTTGTACAGTACGAAATAACATAAAAACGGATTCATTGAAATAAAACGGAAGACCTTTTACTAAAATTGTTTCTTTTTGACAGGAATCAATAAAAAAATAATAAATATTTTAATCTGATTAGATTTCATACAAATAGTATAAGAATGAAGGGAACTATTCCGATTTCATTGAAGCTGAATAATCGAATAATCAAAGAGTTTATCCTACAGATTAGGATAATTCGATAATTTTTGATTGGATTATTATCCAAAGAGGAAAAAGAATCGAATAATCATTCTATGATGAAAATGGAATACCGTTTATTTTGTGTTGTGTGTATAGTGGGTATACGCTATACAATCAAATATAAAAAAAATCCGGGGGGGCGGTTCATGAATTTGGAATAAATCTATGGGTTACGAAGTTGGAATAAGAAGTTGTTGTTGAAAAATCTAAAACTTGAAAGGAATTTTAGAATTTTTATGAAAATAGAATAATAGTCTAAACTAAATAGAATCATGATCTAAAGGTATCCATTAAACATAGTCTAAAAAAATAGATCGATCGTTGGATTCGTTCCAATTGAGTGATTTAATCCGGTATAAATATTAGAAAGGGCGGAACCACCATCTTCGAAAACATGAATAGATATATATCTTTATTTTACAATTTTTCACAAAAAAGATTTATC